GTCCCTATTTTGAAACCAAAACTATTACTATAAATTTATTTTGAATCCAAGTTTCATTGTGATTCTCACTAATTAATCAATAGTTTTGATTTGTAGTTATTGATCAAGTAAAAACCTAATTTATATCGATCAAAACGAAACCTTATAAATATAAAAAATGTTCTTGAATTAAAAAACCCTATCTATTTTTTATTTGAGGCGAATTCAAAATTGTTCGAATTGTATAATCGTCAATTACTGACATGGGTAAACGCCCCAAAGCAATTTGATTATAATTCAATTCGTGACGATCATAAGTAGAAAGTTCGTATTCTTCAGTCATTGATAAACAATTTGTTGGACAATACTCAACGCAATTGCCACAAAAGATACATATTCCGAAATCAATACTGTAATTAAGCAAACGTTTCTTTCGAATATCAGGTTCAAATTTCCAATCAACAACGGGCAGATCTATAGGACATACACGAACACATACTTCACAAGCAATACATTTATCAAATTCAAAGTGGATTCGTCCCCGGAATCGCTCTGATGTGATTAATTTCTCATAAGGGTATTGAATGGTTACAGGTAAACGATTCGCGTGAGATAAGGTAATCATGAAACCTTGACCAATGTACCTTGCAGCTCGTACTGTTTGTTGACCATAATTAATGAACCCAGTTACCATAGGGAACATATCGTAAATGTCTATAGTTTTCTATTTGTTTCTTTCTCTTGTTTGAGACAAATGATAAATATAAAATATTACTATTTTTTATAGCGAAAGAAGTTGGGAAGAAGTTGTTAATAATAGATTACCGAGAGAAATAGGTAAAAGAAATTTCCATCCAAAATTTAATAGTTGGTCCATTCTCAGCCTTGGTAGAGTCCATCTTGTTGTGATAGAAAGGAACAAAAAGAAAAAAGTTTTAGCTAATGTAATAAAGATACCAATTATAGCTCCAACTATTTTTATTTTGCTTGCTTTATTTACTTCAAAAAATTCAGGAATAAATATGTACGGAATAGAAAGATTCCAACCGCCTAAGTAAAGAACTGTTACAAATAATGACGAAATTAGTAAATTGAAATATGAAGCAACGTAAAATAAACCAAATTTGATACCTGAATATTCGGTTTGATAACCTGCTACTAATTCTTCCTCTGCTTCTGGTAAATCAAAGGGTAATCTCTCGCATTCCGCTAGCGAAGAAATTAGAAAAACGAAAAATCCTATAGGTTGACGCCACAAATTCCACCCCCAAAAACCATATTTTGATTGCGCTTCAACTATATCAACTGTACTTGAACTGTTAGATAATCATAGTCGGTGATAACATCACTGCTACCATCTCTATTACAGAACCGTACATGAGATTTTCATCTCATACGGCTCCTCAAGGGTCACAGATAAATCTAAAAACCTGTTCGATATTCTTTATTAATCTTAATATATTATATATTTTTACGATAGATAAACAAACTAAAAATATATTTATTGTAAGGTCCCGAATTAGACCAATGAAATTCTGTCTGCTAGAGAATATATTTCTAATAAACCGTGCTTCGGAATTGATCTCATCTTTTTTTTAACCATTCAATTGTTCTTTAGTTGAGTAATAACTTAATCCTTGAATAAAATCTTTTTTTTCTAGCAATTTTTATTAATAGATTAATAGAAATTTCAACCTATGATTTTTGATTACAAAAATTATACATTTGTATTTGTTCGTGAATCAGTATAAGAATTCCAATTATTTAAAGTTCTATGATAGAAAATAAAAAAGCCGTCTTTGTTTTCTATTCTATTTTTTTGTTCCTATTCTCCTTTCTCATAAAAGGGGAGACGTAAAAAAGGGTAAAAGATTACTTCGTTCTTAATAGTTATTTACTTAATCGGGGATAGGAGCATACTCTGGATCGAAATCATGGGGAGTACTACTTGGTCGTTTCTACTAACTTAAAGCCCCAATTTGATTTTCTTGATGTCGAAATATTAGGTTGGATAATTTGCATTATTTACATTACTAATCCTTTTTGTATCTTGGTGTTCCTAATCATCCACTCTTTTTTGCTCAATCCTCTATTATTCTTATAGTAATACAAAATATGGGAATAAATAGTAAAAATTTTCTAGAATTGGATCTTTTATTCTAAACCCGCTTCAAGCCATGATGACTAATGAATCAAGCTTGGGGTAAACAGTATAGATTTTTGTTTTCTTTTAACTCTTGTACATAGGCAATGAGACTACACTTTTACTGCGAATTTTTAAGCTGTTTTCTTTCACTCATATAACTATCTGGTTTAGTTCATTTAACTTTTTTCCTAGAAATGAAAAACGAAATAAGAGAAAGTTTATGTTTTATTTTAACGAATCACACGTAGAGATATTGATAACACACATAGAGTTAATGGTATTTCATAACTAATTGATTGAGCAGCAGCTCGCAGACCACCTAAAAAGGAATATTTATTATTTGATCCATATCCTGACATAAGAAGTCCAATGGGAGCAATACTTGAAATAGCAATCCATAAAAAAACACCTATACTGAGATCGGCTAGAACAAGGTGATAACCAAAAGGAATTACTGAATAACTTAACAAAATGGATATGACAGCTAGGGAGGGGCCAATAGTGAATAAACTAATATTTCCTCTAGATGGAAGAAGATTCTCTTTGAAAAGCAATTTTGTCCCATCCGCTAGAGCTTGAAGAATACCCAAAGGGCCCGCATATTCAGGGCCGATACGTTGTTGTATCCCGGCAGATATTTCTCTTTCTAACCAAACAATTACGAGTACACCTAGTGTAATTCCTAATACAGTAGTTAAAATAGGTACAAACAGCCATATGATACCATAGATTTCTTTTAAGAATTCCAACCTAGAAAAAGAATTGATAGCTTCTACTTCTCTTGTATTAATTATCATTTCAACGATCAACTTCTCCCATAATGATATCAATGCTACCTAGTATCGTCATAATATCAGCCAATTTCATTCTTGTAACTAATTGAGGAAGAATTTGCAAATTGACAAAACCTGGTGGTCTAATTTTCCATCTCCAAGGAAAAACATTCTGATCTCCTATCATAAAAACCCCCAATTCCCCTTTTGGGGCTTCGACTCTTACATAAAGTTCTTGCTTTGACAATTCAAAAGTAGGAGAAGGTTTTTTACTAATGAATCGGTATTCAAAATCATTCCATTCGGTATTTCTGACTCCAGCAAAGCGCCGGATTTCTAAATTCTCATAGGGCCCTCCCGGAATTCCTTCTAGAGCCTGTTGAATAATTTTTATAGACTCCGTCATTTCACTCATTCGTACTAAATAACGAGCTAATGAATCCCCCTCTTTTTGCCATTGGACTTCCCAGTCAAATTCGTCATAACATTCATAATTATCAATCTTACGAAGATCCCATTGTATTCCGGAAGCTCGTAACATTGGTCCTGATAAACCCCAATTTATTGCTTCCTCTTCACTAACAACGCCCACCCTTTCAACTCGTTCTAAAAAAATAGGATTCCGCGTAATGAGCTTTTTATATTCAGCAACCTCCCTTAAAAAATAATCGCAAAAATCCAAACATTTATCTATCCAGCCATGAGGTAGATCGGCAGCTATTCCTCCAATACGAAAATAATTATGCATCATTCGCATACCGGTGGCAGCTTCGAATAGATCATATATTAATTCTCGTTCTCGAAAAATATAGAAGAAGGGAGTCTGTGCACCAATATCTGCCATAAAGGGTCCAAGCCATAACAAATGAGAAGCTATACGACTTAACTCCAACATAATTACTCTGATATAGCTAGCTCTTTTAGGGACTTGAATATTTCCCAATCGCTCTGGTGCATTTACAGTTATTGCTTCTGTAAACATAGTAGCTAAATAATCCCAACGTGTTACATAAGGTAAATATTGTATAATTGTGCGATTTTCTGCAATTTTTTCCATCCCTCTATGTAAATAACCCAATATTGGTTCACAGTCGATAACATCTTCACCATCTAGAGTAAGGATGAGTCGAAGAACACCATGCATTGATGGGTGGTGAGGACCCATATTCACTATCATGAGGTCCTTTCTTGTAACTGGTGCAGTCATAGGTTTTTTCCCGATTCATTCTTCCATGAATTGCTGAAAATAAAAAGAGGGTCATCAAAAGTAAAATCATTTTTTAAATTAACGCGTTTTTATCTTTCGAATATTCAACTGACCTATTAATTCTTTATAACGTACTCTATTTTTTTTTAATAAATAAGCTAGCAGTCGTTGGCGCTTTCCCAAAATTTTCCGCAGACCTCTCTGAGATAAATAGTCTTTTTTATTCAATTCCAAATGGGAAGTAAGCTTTCGTATTTTATTAGTAAAACAGAATACTTGGAATTCTACAGACCCCGGGTTTTCTTCTTTTTCTTTTTGTGAAATCACTGAAATGACTGAATTTTTTACCATAAAAAAATCCCCTTTTTTGACAAATATGAATTTTACTGATCAGTAATAATAATGCGAGTTAGTGGTATACATAATAAACTTATTTTTTATGGAATTCTATATATAATTTTATTAAATAATTAAAGAATCGATCCAATTAAACTGGTATTTGAATAGGTATACAAAACAATAGTCTATTTTGCATTTTCCAAAGAAAATTGTTGAAATTGTAAAATGAAGAAGATTTTGTTGATTCGTTTTTAGAAATAATGGATACCCCATTACATTAAATTAGTATCATATATTAGACTAAAATGTAAGACAAGTTCTACGTGCATTTGTTTGCTTTCATATATCAGATATGGTACTATATTAAGTTTCATTAATTACTTTTCAATTTCGGGATACATACGTATCCTTAACAGACTGAAACAACTTCCGTTATTTGTATCAAACCAATAGCGATTCATACAAGCTAAATCTTCTAATCGATAATTGGGCCAAAGAAGTAATTTTAATTTAATTAATTTTTGTCTATCAAGATCATTATTTTCATTCAAAAATTGATTAGAACTTTTAAAATTATTCCCATTAGAAAATATTCTATTTTTTTGGATATCTTGACTATTCTTTGAATGAAAACAAATTAGAATTCTCAATTCTCTACGACGTCGCGATGCTAAAATATTTTCAGGGAAAAACAAATAATAATTCTTACTTCCAGTTAGACGGCTTCGAATGGATTTATCAAAATCCTCCTGATCAGCATATATTTTCTCTTGGTATCTTTGATTAATACCATGTCTACTCTTATGAACTAATGAAATATTTATGGTTTGGTGCATAAGAAACTGGCCTGATTTTTTTACAGACAGACGAAGAGGTTCGATAATAAATCTTCCCCTTTTAATCAATTCTGAAAGAGTTAAATTCTTTTTAATCAGCATTATATCAAGATTCATTTCTCTCCTTTGAATAGAGGATAGGGCTATTCTTTTTGGATTTATCAGTCTAAGCAGGAGACAATATACGTTGATATTATTGATCATTCTTTGATTCAAAGCACCATCCCATCTTAATTGAAAAAGTAAATATCTTTCGAGGAAGAAATAAAGTTCTGCTTCTGTATTGCTCTTGTATTGTTTTTTCTTTTGTAGTTTTTTCCTATCTGATTCCGAATAAGTTTCCGCAATCTCGTTTTCTTGGTTTAATAGAACAGATACAAGACTTTCTTGGTTTTGCATAGTTGATCGAAGATCTCTTTGATTTGTAAATTCTTTTTCTTTTTTATTCTTGAATTCAAAATATTTTTTTTCGTTTGACAGTATAATTCCTTTTTGTTTTCTATTCAGGTTTTTAGTTTCACTAAGATTTTCATTTATATTCAAATTCAAAAAAAGGAATTTGCTTGGTATAAACCAGGGTTTAATTTTATATGCATTATAAACTAGGAAAAATTCTGGAAAGAACCAAAGTTCTAGATTTAATATAGGATGACTTAGTATTTCTGTATTCATTCCCATCCAATCCCATTTTTTTTTTTTATTGGATGAATTTCTTTCTTCATCTTGATGAATCATAAAATAAAAAAGATCTTTTTTATCAATTTTATCCATTATTTGAGAATTTTGAGCCTCGGTCTTAGTATTTTGGTTCCTATTGGTATTCACCTTGACCCAAGCTTCAATATCTATTTTTTTTTGAAAACAAAAATTGATAATTTTCCAATCAAAATATTTTCGATCCATATTTTTTTCCATATATATACTAGCACTTTTTCCTATAAAATTATTGATAGGGATATAGGCTAATCTAGCAAATTCGTTTCTTTTTTGTGTATTGTAATTATAAAAATTATTTTGAGTTTTATTTACTTGGAATGGTGATCTATAAATGGATGGGTCCTCCCTCTTTTCATAATTAAAATTAATAGATCTATAAGATAAAAGATTATAGGTATAGTATTTTTGAAAATTTTCTTTTTGATTTGGTAATAAATATACTTCGTAATCACTTGGTTTTTTATAATAACTCAATTGTTCTTTTTCATATGAATCCGCTTTGTTTAAATTTTTATCTCGAATTGTACGACATTTTTTTGTGCTATTTCGCCATTTTTGTGCTATTAATTTAGACCATTTAATCTGAGATAAATTATATTGATAATAACCTCTTAACCAGCCTTTCCATTGATTTTTTTTCGAATTCATAAGTTTCTTATCTTTAAATTGAGAATCCATTATTTCTTGGCTGCCAAAATTTTTGTTTATTGAAGTTTTAAGAAAAAAAGATGTTCCGCGATATTCAAGAATATTAAAAAAATTGGGGACTTGGACTTTTGATAATTTGTAAAATACATATGCTTGTGAGAAGGAGGATAATTTCTCAAAATTTTGTAAATTATTATTACTAATATTAGAAAAGGACTTTTGTATAGTTGAAATAAAGTTAATTGTATTTTGATTAGTTTTATTACTTTTTTCGTGATTTTTTTTAGTATTGGAAATAGGTTTATCAATAATAGTTTTTATTGATTCAAGACAAAGTTTTGAATGTATTTTGGGAATATTAATGATAGATAGAAGGATATCTATATATATATTTTCAATGAAAAATTTTATAAAAAAATGAAATTTACGGATTATTCGAGCACTACGTCGTTTTAATATTTGCCAAATAATTTTTGTTAATTCGAATCTTTTAGCATTAAAATTTTTTTTATTAGTACTAACATTTATTCCGGGAGTCACTTTTTTTTTTTCTTTTGTAATTCTTTCTATTTTTTTTCTAATTATATTTGTTCTATCAGTTAGATCATTCATTTTTTTTTCTGTTAGTAAAAAATTTGTCCAATTTCTAGATTTAATTTGATCCATTGATTCATTAATTATTTGATTATCCGTTATAGAATCTTTTTCTTTTTTAGTTTCTTTTGATTTATCTACTTCTTTCAATCTACTAAATATCAATAGAATTTTATTTATTTTTGAGATTTCTTTTATTTTTTTTTTTAAATTTCCAAGTTTTTTTTCGAGTTTCTTTAAAATAGGGTCAAAAAAGTAAGG